ATTATTTGATTCCAAATTCAGAGCAATGCCTATTGTACCCTCTTCAAATTCTACTAATTCGCCCGCCATTACGTCATCAAGACCATGAATACGAGCAATGCCATCGCCTACTTGAAGTACGGTACCGGTATTTACAATCTTTACTTCTCTATTATATTGCTTAATACGTTCGCGTATAATATTACTAATTTCGTCGGCTCGAATGGTTACCATGCGTCTTTCTTAATTCTAATTAGAAAATAAAAAGAAAAAATAATGCCTATAGGAGACAGTAGAAGGATTAATTAGTTATTTCTTGCATTGCCCCCAATATGCCAATATTAACACTGATGGTACGTAAATGTAACTCATTGTTTAAACAACTATTCAGAGTTCCTAAAGCTCCTTGTAAGGCTTGTTGTAAAACCCATTGTTGGACTTGATTAATCGCCCTTTGTTGTTCAAAACGAAGAGTTTCCTTGTTGTTATTTTCTTGTTGTTCCAAAGTTGTATAAATGGAATTAATCAAATTCAATTTGTCCCGTTCTATCGCAGAGTATTCATTCACTCGATACTGATCTGCGTCTATTTCTACTTTACGTAAGCGAGCCCGGGCTTTTTCCAACTGTTCAATGGCGCCCTCGCGTAATTCTTCTGAATTTCGAATAGTATTCAAGATTCTCTGCTTTCGATTATCTAATAAATCACTTAATGAAAGTAGATTATTTCCATTCCTTTCAAAATTTCCATGATCCCTTCCCGAACCAAACATGAATCTTTCGATTCATTTGGCTCTCACGCTCAATTACTTCAATTACGTATTTTGTATGGTACATTCATATATCTTTTTTTGAATGTAATGAGCCTATCCTCTATTCTCTATTCTCTCGTCATATTCAAAAAAAATTTTTGAAAGGAATCACGAATCCAAGACAAAAAGATTCGGAGGACTCTTCTGACCAAACAAAAACTATGTAATTGTCAGCAAAGTTGTTTAGTTTTCTTTTTGCAATCCAAAAACGGTTTCTTACTTTAAGACACAATAATAGATAGGTTGTCCATTCAGCATTGTCTAAAAAGGGAATCAAATCCAATAAGTAGTTTCAATCAGTTTATCGATATGAGTGTTCTATAGCAATAAAATGATTTTTTTGAAGTCATCTCTATATTTACATATATATTTAAATAGGGGTAGAAAGAATACCATGCTGCGTCTGGACTTCAAATGATTTAGCTTTAACCATGTTACTGATCCCACATTATTAGGTGATAGAGAATCGAAGTCTATTGACCAATGAATTACGAAATGCTATGGTTCTTCCCTATGATTTCTGAATTTTTTCATTTATTTAGAAGGAATTCGCAAGTTCATGCACCTTTCGTTCCTAGTTCTAACGAAAAAAGTACAGCTGGTTGGATCCAGCCTATTCTTGAAAGAAACAACTCGCACACACTCCCTTTCCAAAAAAGATCAATACCCCAATCACTACACTTAGATTTATTGGATTTGTTGCTAAAATATCGGTATTAAACCCGAAACTCCCGGCGAATGGCCAGTGGCCTAAAGAAAGGAAAGCATCGGTTACATTTTTCATATGATCTCCTCTTATAGATAGACTCAAAAATCGAACAGAAGTCTTTTTGTATCACTTTGTATCACTTCGCCCCCTTTCTATGGGGGGATCTTGGTTGGGTACTGACGCAACTAATCAAGAGGATAATCATTCTTATTTTCCCATTTCTTCCTATTTCGAAATCGACTCGAAAATCGATTTGATTTTCGAATAAATTCTGAATTCCCCGCTGCAACCCTTCCTAAAAAGGGCCTTCTTGGACTACAAAGGGGAAGGCTGAAAGCGAGTCGGCATACTAACTCCTCATCTGCAAATCAGCCCTTCCCGTGGGTTATTTTTTCAACGAATGAGGAATTGTAAGAATGAAATCTTGATAGAATTTGAAAAAGCAAAGCAGAAGGAAAAGGCAATCCAAAATGAAAAAAAAGGTTTTCATATTTCTAAGATTAAACAAAGGGATTCGCAAATAAAAGGGCTAATGCGACAACCAGGCCATAAATTGTTAAAGCTTCCATAAAAGCTAGACTAAGTAACAAAGTACCTCGTATTTTCCCCTCCGCCTCCGGCTGTCTTGCGATACCTTCTACTGCTTGGCCCGCAGCAGTACCTTGACCAACTCCAGGTCCAATAGAAGCAAGCCCTACAGCCAATCCAGCAGCAATAACGGAAGCGGCAGAAATCAGTGGATTCATGATAAGTTCCTCGTCCCCAAAAAAGAAATGGTTAATGATACACTCACCCAATGAATTATGATTTAATTCTTCCCTCGCTACGATTCATCCAGTCGAAATAACTACGAACTTCGCATAGGAGACTCTCCGCATAAATTCACATTCGGAGGTCAAATTAGATCGATCGTTAATTCCTATCGAACTAGCTAATATACCATATACACGTATTTCTTTCCTAATGGAAACCAACCCTTCATCCATCTTAGAGCCAATCGGATTTGAGAATCATTCGTCGAAACAGCCACAAGAGTTGGCTTAGCGCCATTCAATTCGATCCCCTCTTCGAACCAGCCCATTTTTGATTTTTTAGAAATTCCGTTTTTGTAAATTCTTCTTTCCTGCTCTTTATCATGATCCTGCATGGATACAATCAAAAAGGACAAATTGATTCGTACCGACTCATTGCGTAAAAAGTGATTGATCAAAGTTCATTCCATTTCGTATTTATTACAAATTTTTTGGCCCCTCGTTGAATCAAATCAATTGAAAAGGAAATCATTCTAGTTGACGATTGGGATTGGTCAACCCATAGAAAAAATATTCTATTGAAGGGAGATATCGATATAAGTGGACCAAAGGCTAATTTTTGGCAAAAGATCTTTTCGATCTCTTTCCTTTTTTTTTACAATTCTCTGTTCAATAGCCTAATCTTTTTTGCTATTACTCTAAATCGTATATAGTGTAGGTATAGATATTGTTTTTTCAAAGTCGATTAGTTTGAGCCGCGCCTATATTGCCTTCGTCGAAGCTAAAAAAGACTCTTTCGAAAACTAGTCAATGGTGGCCCTCCATGGATTCACCTATATAAGCCGCGGCTAAAGTTGCAAAAATAAGAGCTTGGATACCACTTGTAAATAATCCAAGGAACATGACAGGGATAGGAACCACTAAAGGTACTAATGAAACAAGAACAACAACTACTAATTCATCAGCTAATATATTTCCAAACAGGCGAAAACTAAGTGATAAGGGCTTTGTGAAATCTTCTAAGATGTTAATAGGTAAAAGGATTGGAGTTGGTTGAATATATTTCCCGAAATAAGCTAACCCTTTTTTAGTAAGACCCGCATAGAAATATGCCACTGACGTGAGTAAAGCCAAAGCAACCGTAGTATTTATATCATTCGTGGGTGCGGCTAACTCCCCGTGAGGTAATTGTATGATTTTCCAAGGTAAAAGAGCGCCCGACCAATTAGAAACAAAAATAAAGAGAAACATAGTTCCAATAAAAGGAACCCAAGGACCGTATTCTTCTCCAATTTGAGTTTGACTCACATCTCGAATGAATTCAAGGACATATTCGAAGAAATTCTGAACGCCGGTCGGAATGGTTTGTGGTTTCCGAACAGCTAGCGCAGCGGAACCTAATAAGATAGCAATTACAACCCAAGAAGTAATCAGTACTTGGCCATGAACTTGGAAACCCCCGATTTTCCAATAGAAATGTTGGCCTACTTCCACACCGGATATCTCGTATAACCCTTTTAGTATGTTGGTGGAACCTGATAAAAGATTCATATTGCTCTCTGACAAAAAGAAAACTTTAAACGCAATTATTTTGATTCAACCATCTTTTTCTTGACTTAACTACTTGAATCGTATATTTGGAATACCAACTAATCACACTCTATGCCCAGTTCTTTTTATCTCGTTTTTGAGATTCAGAAATAGTAAGCGATTCAATAAATCTATGAGGGTTCCGAAACGACATAAGTTCTTTTTCTTCTTATTAATTACGGATTTCTTAGAGACTCAGAACGGCCCTCACGAATTGCGAATACTAATTTGTTAAGAATAAATCGGAGGGAAGAGATAGAATCATCATTCGCTGGAATCGAAATATCTGCGAGATTGGGGTCACAATTTGTATCGATTAAACAAATTGTTGGAATTCCTAAAGTGATACATTCCCGGAGGGCCGTATATTCTTCGTGCTGATCAACGATGATTACAATATCGGGTAAATCTGTCATATATTTAATCCCGCCAAGATATCTTTGCAAGTGAGATAATTGTCTTTTCAAGATGGCCGCATCTCTTTTTGGAAGACGATCCAATCTTCCTGTTTTTTGTTTGGTTCTCAAGTCTCTAAACTTCTGAAGTCTCGTTTCTGTAGTCGACCAATTCGTTAACATCCCGCTGAGCCATTTTTTATTAACATAATGACACCGAGCCCTTATTGCAGCCCGTAATACTGAATCAGCTGCTTTTTTTTTAGTGCCAACAATTAAGAATTGTTTTTTCCTACTGGCTGCATCAAAAACCAAATCACAAGTTTCTGATAAAAAACGAGCAGTTTTAATAAGATTTGTAATATGCCTACCTTTACGCTTTGCAGAGATATAAGGTGCCATTTTAGGATTCCATTTTCGAATATCATGGCCAAAATGAACTCCCGCTTCCATCATCTCTTCCAAATTTATGTTCCAATATCTTCTTGTCATTTCTCCCCACACTCCTCCCTCTTTTTGTTTTTTCAAAAAACAAAAAGAGACGAAGTACCCTGAAAAAAAAGTGTTCCGATGGAACCTTCCCTTCTACCAGAGATTGGCCCGAAAGACAGGGCCAAGCCGTTCTTCTTTTCTATTCATTATTATTTTGATTACTCTTACCAAATCAAATGACTGGATCAAATCCAAATATCGATCCTTTTAAAATCAAAAGGGCGAATCTGCTCTTAGGAATCATTAAATACTAGAAATGATTGTTCTGATGTATCGTGGAAATTCTTTGAAAGGAAAGAATCAAATAAGGTTTTGTGGTGAACTAAAATATCTCTCATTTCCCCCTCGAATAGATTCTTCTCTTTTATTTCCAAGGGAAGATGCTTATGTTGCTTTGGAGGGTGCACTAATCCTTTGCCTTTGAATCCAGTACCAACCGGTATCATTCCCCCCAGAACAACGTTCTCTTTCAGGCCTTTCAACCAATCGATACGACCCCGGAGAGCCGCTTTTGCTAAAACTCGAGCAGTTTCCTGAAAACTCGCTTCAGATATGAAACTTTGAGTATTCAGAGACGCTCTGGTTATTCCCAATAAGACAGCTCGGTAACAGATCGCTTCTTCCAAAGCGCGTCCCATTCGTTCCGCTCGCAACAATCCAACGAGTTCTCCGGGTAAAAAAACATTAGACAGTCCGTCTTCTGAAACCAACACTTTGGAGGTTATTTGACGGACAATAATTTCGATATGCCTATTATGTATCTGCACGCCCTGGGATCGATAAACCTTTTGGATCTTATTAACTAAAGAGATACGACTTTGCACTATAGTTAGTTCAGCACCAATCAAGAATCCCCAAGGAATTCCAAGAATTCTTATTATACATTTGTTCCAACCCTCCACCCTCTTTTTGAGATTCATTGATATTGAAGCAATTGAACGCACTTCTAACACCTGTTCCACTTTTGGAAGACCTTGCGTTATATCACCAGATCTTGATTTTTCATAGATAAATGTAACTAATGTATCTCCTTTAGAAAGCATTTTCCCATAATGACCACGCACAGTTGCCCCTGGGGTAGCCAAAAAGGGCTTAGCTGATCGTATTATTACAGAGTCAACTTGAACAATTAGAACTTGACCCGATTTTAGATGCGGTCCTTTTTTGGCTATCCGTACATTTTCACAAATAAACTGCCCAAGACTAATGATTGTAGATGACTTTTCACAACAAGTGTAATGCAAAAAATCCCAATTTAAATCAAATGGATTCAAAATGATGTTCTTGCGCGGATCGGGCTTCACAATTTTCCCATTTTCATCCATTAAAAAATATTGAAGTACTTGAAAAGTCGGTTTCAAATTGTCAAGTTGGAAATAGTTAGTTACCAAGATCTGATTAGAAGTTATTAAATGTGAAAATGAATAAAAATTCGCAATTTGAAGGCCTGTTCCTAAAGGACCCAACAATTTCCTAGTTGAAATTGGGGGGTCCTTGTGACTGAATTCTTTTATCACATCAGGAGACTTTACATCGTTGAATGGACCTAGTCGCGAACAAGAACAATTGGATGCTGACAAAATTATCAAAGATTGGCATTCCTTATTTTGATTCAACAACGTATGGATAGTTCCTTGATGTTGGGTAAGGGATTCTCGAATCCTTGCTCTGGAATAGGAATAAATGGAAGAAAAGGGGTTGATCCTGGTGCAATCGGATTCACTCTCGGAGATCAACCCTGAACCCGATAGATCAGTCCTTTTGATAGTATACAAAATAGGCGATTTTGCTAAGTCGATTCTTAGAAAATCTTGAATCAAACCATTTGTCCTTATTTCAACAAAGGAAGCACGGGCCTCGTCGCTAGAAGAACTTTTTTTGTCTTGGTCCCAATTCAATACTAAACAAGTCCGAACTAATTGAATACCTGTCTCCGAACTTGCCCGAATTAGCGTGCCGTTTCCATAAAAGATATAATTGACAATGTGAAGTTGTACATTATCCCTTTCTTGCAGTATATCCGGGGGTAAAAGTCTTACTAAATTTATCCCATCCGTTATTTCATATGTGATTACAGGTCGAACTAAAACAAAATAGTTTCTCTTGTTAAGTGTGAGCCGTTGGATATAGAGCCATTTTTTGTTTTCCTTGGAATTTCTCTTTCCTGTTCTTGGTGGTATCAAAACGCCACTATGTTGGGAGATCCTTGCTGTCTTTCCAGGAAAATGGATCTCTCCAGAAAAGATTCGAAGTTCAATTCTTTTTTTTTTTCTCTCCACTCGGACTAACCCGCCTCCTCGGCTTCTTGTCTTTAAAGTGATTGGTGTATCTCCTCTAATAATACTATTGTTTCGTACCAGTATCAAAGAAGATTCGGGTAAGAGATGCACTTCCTCGGGAATAAAAAAAAATCGATCGACTTTTATTGGGTCTTTTGGCTTTAATTCCGTGACTCCCCCATACTCAATGAAATCCTCTTTTTTGACGATTGACTGCATTTCGATTGTTTCATATTTAGTAATTCCCGAGTGCTTTCTTCTATATTGCGGATCATCGAAATATGCAAGAATACTGTTTTTACGGAAAATCCCATTGCTCGGTATTTCAATTGAGATCCCCAAAGATGGTGTTAGTTCATTCTCGCGTTCTTGAATCGCTTGGAGTGGGATGATGAATCTATTCCTTCGCCGCTTTGCCAATAAATCAGAATTCTCGTCGAGAATGGCCGTATATCTGAGATTACAAAGACCCGTACATATGATTCGATTACGT